TTTATCGCACCCATTTTCATTTTACATCACATTATCGGAACAAAAATATCGTATCCATCCATATAGATTAGATGGAAATATTTGATACATGAGACTACGATCTAATATCTAGAAGTCTCTAAGATATAAATAATACGATATAAATTGATCTTGTCTTATGTTCTAGAATAAAAATAGAATAAAAATAATTAAAACATCTCTTATCTTGTGACTTGGAATAAACCCTTTTCTGTAAAGGAAGGGAATAGCAATTTATTCCTATAAAACGGAACATCTAGGAACAAGAAAAGATTTAATCGGCAATATCGACAGATTACCGCGTAGTCCAAAGAAATATGAAAACGAAAAAAAAAAAAGCTCCACTGTTCAAATTTTTAATTTTAATATCAGAATAGTGGATATAGTTATGATTCAACGGGTTAGGTCCACTTACTTTTTTCTTTTATTGATTTTATTGCAATAATAAAAAATAGAAATATTTGGCGATTCAAGTAGACAACTTATTATTTTTCAGTATAAACTTAATATTAATACTAGTCATTATATCATTAATAATATAAAATATTATTATAATAAACATAATAGCAAATGTTCAACCTTATAACTATAATTAATATTACTGTACTATAAATTATATATAATTAATATATATATATATTAATTAATATTAATATGGTTTCTTACTTAATTTATTAAATAATAAAAAAATTAATAATATTTTTATTCTCCCTTCAAATATGAATACTACCGCGGTAGTTTTATGAAAAAACTAAAGCCCCTTATCGGATTTGAACCGATGACTTACGCCTTACCATGGCGTTACTCTACCACTGAGTTAAAAGGGCATATTTGATTCAATTCCTGAATAAGCCACTAGTCACTATGTGTTTAGTGTATATCCATATTATATGTTATGTGTATCTAAATAGATCTTATACGTTTTAATATATCTTAAACGTATAGTGGTTCACTCAGAAACCATAAATTTGATTTACATAATGAGTATAGGATATACTTGTAAGTATAAGTAAAAAAAGGGTTTAATTATATTTGAGTTCATAAATATCAATCAATGCAAGGAATTGTTTCAAGACAGATCCTAAATTGCCATCATAACGAAATAACGAAATTCATTTGATTGATACATGGACCTACCAATTCAACCTAGATCCAAAATATTTCATCGAATCATTAATAAAGCGATTCAGCTTGTCTCCCAAACCAAATTCTTAGAAAAAAAAATTTATTATTATTAAAAATAAATAAAAGAATATTACTAAATATTAACATTATTAATAATATTATTGAAACTATTAATTTCAAGAAAAAAAAAAAGAAAATAGATTTATTTATGGAATTCTAATAATGTCGATTAGAATGAACGATTCAGGAATATAAATAATCAAAAAATTATATATATAATCGTGAAAGACAGAAAGATCTTTTGCATTGAATCATACGATTCCATTATATTGACAATTTCAAAAAACTATTCATACTATGATCATAGTATGATGACGGTTGGGCAAGTATGCCCCCATCGTCTAGCGGTTCAGGACATCTCTCTTTCAAGGAGGCAGCGGGGATTCGACTTCCCCTGGGGGTAGGGTACTACGAAAGGAAGTTGATCGTGGATTATCACTAAACCTGGATTGATTCTTCCCGGGTCGATGCCCGAGCGGTTAATGGGGACGGACTGTAAATTCGTTGGCAATATGTCTACGCTGGTTCAAATCCAGCTCGGCCCAATAATTCGCCGATCCACCATGAAATGATATAAGCCATTTGTTGTTCTCCAGAAATGATCGATCCCAATAGAAAAAAGTCAAAATCGCTGATCAAATTTTCTGATATTGATATATCTTATCTTTATCGCTATTTATTTACTCTATTTATTTTTTCCAACAAGTTTTGATCTTGCTAAAGATCTAGATTTATATCAAGGTAAAGTCTAAGGAAAAGAGTAAAGAAAAAAAAAAAGAACTTCTTTCATTGAAAGATTCACTATCCAATTAATTTGGAAATAACGAAAAGATTCTTAGTGATCACTGCCTCTATTGCGAAAGTTCATATCCATATCGAAAGTATTTGAAAAGTATTTGAATAAATTAAGAATATGTATACTGTAAGAATATGTATACTGTACACCTTTTTTTTATTATGTTATTTCCTTGGGATTGTAGTTCAATTGGTCAGAGCACCGCCCTGTCAAGGCGGAAGCTGCGGGTTCGAGCCCCGTCAGTCCCGATGGATCCAAATCCAATAAAAAAAATATAGCAATTCATCCTTCCATATTTCTATTCTGTAAAAGGGAATCCAAATATTAGATATTAGAATTTCATTGCCAACGGGAATCCCTTTTCTTTTTTTTTTTTCTTCTATATGTTTGGAACCAATGGTAAGTGTAAAAGCGGTTAGATGATACTTCATCAAATGATTGTACAAAAAAGTCACTAGTTTATAGAAATAGAAAAGAAAGAGAATGAAAAATAGAAATAAAGTTATTTTTGATTGTATCAAAATTGACTTCGGGATTCGGTATGGATAAAAGATCTTTGTATGCTATACTATTCAATTCTTGACGATGAAGCAATTTGTCAGATATTGTTATTCATTATATTGATCCGATTCGATTATATCTCGATGGAATTCATCCCATTGAATTTACAGACAAAAGATTTATCATCTCTATGGGATTAAATCCCGAGTTATTGCGAATTAAAGAGAAACGAAACGATGAAATTATGGAAGTAAATATTCTCGCATTTATTGCTACTGCACTGTTCATTCTAATTCCTACTGCTTTTTTACTTATAATATACGTAAAAACAGTAAGTCAAGGTGATTAATTTGAATTAAACTTGTGACTCTTTAGTTCTTATCAATGATTGAAGAAAAGAAATAAAATATAAAGGATTCAAATTTCACCTTTTAAATGAAATGATCGAACTAGAATCAGCAGTATTCTATGCGATACTAGATAGTATGGTAGAAAAAGATTTTTCTACCATACTATAACTAGTATTGTTATTTAGTGTATAAAGTTTGCTGTATGACGATACAGGTTAATATATATCAATTGACATTATTTTATTATCTTCATATATAGATATCAATTCCATATATGATGTACATAGTATCATGTCCCAATTCTATTTCTTTGCTTCATCTATTTCTATTTGATTTGTGTTGATTCCAATTAATTTGAAATTCTCGAAAGACCACTCTTACTCTTACAATTCTAATTCGTAGATTTCTTATCTTTTTGAATTTAAATTTAATATGAATTCCGATATCCATTGAAAGAAAGAATCAAATCAATGAAATAGGTATGGGTATAATAAACGAAAATCAAGTAATCTTTATTAGCATTCCAACAACGAAATAATTGATTGGCCGGTTGACAGAGGACCCAGAGGGTCCATGGGAACTTCTTCGGATTTCGAAAAGGATTAATAAACCTCACTGATTTTAACCTTTCAACCATGATATGACATGAAAAAAGAGAACAGCATAAATAAAATTTTTAATTTAAATAAAATATTTAAAATAATAAAACACAAATGGTAAGTGCGCAATATGCAACTTGCCCAAAGACTATATTTTCTTATGTGTAGTATCTCCTTGGAGAACCACTATGTCTATGTTGTTTTCCGTAAAAAAGTGTATTGACGTAATGTAATAACAGAACTATTTTATTTTCTCTTTGAAGAGGAAAGACAAAGACGGAAAACAATAACAAATAAAAAGTAAAGTATATTAAAGTATATAATAATATATATTAATAAAGGGTTTCGTTCTTACTCATTGTCGCTATAGAAGATTTATGAAGAATTCGATTGGAAAAGATTTCATACCGTTTGGAGTACTTTTACTTTTGAAATAGAAATATTTATTTGATTGAAAGAGTTCATATATTATTTATAGAATACATTACTCCACTAGAATCCAATACATATAACTTCGAAATGAAAATATTTTCAAATTCAATTTCAATAGTGAATAAAAAAAAAGTCTTTGCAGAACGATCTATAAAAAAAATTGATACAGTTTGATTCCTAAACTCAATTAGTAGTACTTCTAGAGTCCACTTCTTCCCCATACTACCAGTGAAAGGGAAAATGTAAAGACTACCATTAAAGCAGCCCAAGCGAGACTTACTATATCCATGTGAATTATGTCCTCGATCTCTATGAAGGAATTATTCAATTATTGTTCAATAATAATAGTAGAATTACCAGCGCAGAGTCAAAAGGGGGGTTATGAGCCAACACCATTGGTGAAACAATCCAATAAATCCGATTAGACCAAGTTCTAATGATTATACTAGAAGATTTCTAGTATAATCCGAAAACATTCAGTACAAGCAAAATACGTAGAGAGCTAGCCTTTGAAGTCTCAGAAGTATCAAACAAAGAAATGTTATGTTAATAATATGTCAGAATAATAAGACCTGTTCTTTCTTTTGTCGCCCTTCATTTCATTAACTCAAAAGTATAAAAATATAGAATCAATATAGATCATTATCTACCGTATACCCCTCTTTTTATTTCTTTATTTCTTTTCGATTTTTCCCATTTATTTGATCTCAATCTTACCATCTTCGATTGTCGCTATGAATCAATCGAAGACGTCCTAATTACGTTCTTGACTCAAGATTATCAAAAAGTTAAAATTTATTTTTGTTTTTTTTTGTACTTTAGTTAAGTTAAAACTTTAATATATAAATATTAATTAAGTAAAAATATAGAAATTAAAAGTATATAAATTAAGTTTAAAGTTAAAGCCAATTATCCATTCAATCGAATTACTATTGAATGGATGTCAGAGTACAGTACTCAGATACTTTCCAGAGTATGTATACAAAGTATCTTCTGCTCTTTCCGTAACTAATAATTTAATTAGATTCTCCGTCCGTCTATCCAATCTAATTCAAGACCCATTCAGTAGACACTACATTAGTAGTGGAAGGGCTATCATATCAAAATTTACCAGTTCTT